TGAAAACCCCCTTATAGATAAAAACACTCATAGTTGGGAGGATAGTGAGAGCCCCTCTTGCGATAATATTGATCATTTATTCCATGTCATAGGCATTCCGAGTTTCCTCTCTGATGATACTTCTTTTTTAGTTCAAGACAGTGATGGTCACAATTATTCCATATATTTTGATATTGAAAATAATATTTTTGAGATTGACAATGAGCCCCTTCCCCTGTTTCGAGGTAAACTAGAAAAAGCACTTTCTAGATATAGTTTGAATAGTTACATTCTAAATTGCATTGACAATTATCTTGATATTGAAATCCTTATGAATAGTGACATTTATAGTTCTATTTTTAATGTAGACCAAAAGGCTATTAGATACATTGTTACTTACATTTGTTATGAAATGGATTCCCATGAAGAAAGCGATTCCCATATGCAACAAAATCCCAGTATAAGTATAAATTACAAGGATTTGTGGGTTCTATGCGAAAATTGTTATGAATTAAATTATAAGAGGTTTTTGAAGGAAAAATTGAATATTTGTGAACACTGTGGGTCTCATTTGAAAATGAGTAGTTCAGATAGAATTGAACTTTTGATTGATCCCGGCACTTGGGCTCCAATGGATGAGGACATGTTTTCTGTGGCCCTTGAATTTGATTCGGAGGAGGAGGATGCCTATGAAGATAAAAAAGATGGCGATGAGGACATTATTTCTGTGGCCCCTGAATTTGATTCGGCGCGGGCTCCAATGGGTGACGGAATGGCTTGTTTTGCGGGCCCCACTGATTCGAAGGAGGAGGGGTCTTATATCGATCGTATTGATTCTTATCAAAAAGAGACAGGGTTAAATGAGGCTGTTCAAACAGGCATAGGTCAATTAAATGGCATTCCCCTAGCAATTGGGGTTATGGAGTTTCAGTTCATGGGGGGGAGTATGGGATCCGTAGTAGGCGAGAAAATAACCCGTTTGATCGAATATGCTACTGATAAATCTCTACCTGTTATTATAGTGTGTGCTTCCGGGGGAGCCCGTATGCAAGAAGGGAGTTTGAGTTTGATGCAAATGGCAAAAATATCTTCCGCTTCATATAACTATCAATCAAATAAAAACGTATTATATGTATCGATCCTTACATCTCCTACAACCGGTGGAGTGACCGCCAGCTTTGGTATGTTAGGGGATATCATTATTGCCGAACCTAATGCCTACATTGCATTTGCGGGTAAAAGAGTAATTGAAGAAACATTGAAAACCGAAATACCTGAAGGTTCACAAGAGACTGAGTATTTATTCGAGAAAGGCTTATTCGACCCAATCGTACCACGTAATCCTTTAAAAGGCGTTCTGAGTGAGTTGTTTCAACTTCATGGTTTCTTTCCGGTGAATCAAAATGAAAGTCAAAAAAAGGGGGATTTGTTATAGCCGCATATATATAATAGAAGAACTTCATCCAATTTAAAGGGGATCTCACACCACAAGACAGAGAACAATAACCGAGAAAAAAGGTCTAATTTCTAATTATGGAAACAACAAGTTGTTGTTCTTAACAATAAAACAACAATTCGTATATATGATATAACTAGAATAACCGAAACAGAGATCTATTCTATTCAATTAACCGCGGTCATCTTATTATATCCGAGTAATTGAACATGCATAAGAAAGATCCACCTTATTTACAATTCCAAGAAGGCGGGTCTTTCTTATGCATACAGGCCCATTCAAATCCATAAGTATAAGTAAAGTAGATAAACAGGAATCAGAATTAACGGCAGTACATACAAGATAGAGATTTGAGATGTTAAGTTAAATACTTAATCTTATAAAGAAACCAAAAAAATCAAAAATGAAAACCTCACTGAAAAAAAAAAAAAAATCTCGACTGAATCTTTCAGAAAGTCAAGGTATTTGTAAGAAAAAGCCTTTTTATTCTGAAAAGGCTGTATATCATCATTCATAACATAGATAAGGATACAAAACGTGCAGTTTTGTACTCATTCATTAGCCTTGTTGGCTTTCTTGTTCCGGCATTTTTAGTCCGATTTTTATTACGAAGGCTATAAAAGCCTTGGGAAAAAACCCTTCTTCTTCTTTTTTTTTTTATTTACATGATTTTTTATATCATGTAAATAAAAAAAAGAAGAAGAAAAAAAAAGGACGAATCTTAAGTATATAAAGTATAGATAATGTACATAGTCTATGTACATTATCTATACTTTATATACTTAAGATCTCTTTACTTTATAAGATAAGAGGTTAAAATATTCAATCGAGGTATCTAGTCTATGGAAACTTTCAGCTTCCCTGCTTTTTTTGTACCTATCGTGGGCCTAGTATTTCCTGCAATTGCAATGGCTTCTTTATCTATTCATGTTCAAAAAAACAAGATTATCTAGCTCCAACGGGAGTAAAATATGAAAATGACTTTGTTTGAAAGACCCTATTATATTGTATAAAAGAAAAATAGTTCTATATAATTAGAATTATTCCTAATGATTCCAATTCTAATAGTGCTAGTTGGTGAAAGTTACTTTTTCGCTTGGGTTATTCTCTCAATTCCAATAAAATGCACCTGGATCTTGTATGAACTGGCGATCAGAACGTATATGGATAGAACTTATAACGGGGTCTCGGAAAACAAGTAATTTCCTTTGGGCCTGTATCCTTTTTTTAGGTTCATTAGGATTCCTATTGGTTGGAACTTCTAGTTATCTTGGTCGCAATCTGATATCCTTATTTCCGTCTCAGCAAATCCTTTTTTTTCCACAAGGGGTCGTGATGTCCTTCTATGGGATCGCGGGTCTCTTCGTTAGCTCCTATTTGTGGTGCGCTATTTGGTGGAATGTAGGTAGTGGTTATGAGCAATTCGATAGAAAAAAGGGAAAAGTTTGTATTTTTCGTTGGGGATTTCCTGGAAGAAATCGTCGCATTTTCTTTCGATTCCTTATGAGAGATATCCAATCGATTCGAATCGAAGTTATAGAGGGTCTTTATCCTCGTCGTGTACTTTATATGGAAATCAGAGGTCAGGGAGCCCTTCCGCTGACTCGTACTGATGAGAATTTGACTCCACGAGAAATTGAACAAAAAGCTGCTGAATTGGCCTATTTCTTGCGCGTACCTATTGAAGTATTTTGAAATGAACTGAAGCATTTTTCTCTGCATTGGGCAAGAGGCCCAGGAATCCAATCCTCTTTGTTTTTTTTTTGCTAGAGAGCTCCTCTTTCATAAAAATACAAGATTGAGTAGAGTCCAGCCAGGAAGTCGCTTCATTTCATTAAAAATTGACTGATTCAAAATGACAAAAAAGAAAACATTTGCCCCCTTTCCATATCTTGCATCTATAGTCTTTTTACCCTGGTGGATCTCTTTCTCATTTAACAAAAGTATAAAGTCTTGGGTTAGTAATTGGTGGACTACTAGTAAATCCGAAACTTTTTTGAATGATATTCAAGAAAAGAAGATTTTAGATAAATTCATAGAATTAGAAGAACTCTTTTTTTTGGACGAAATGATAAAGGAGTACCCGGAGACGCATATACAAAAGCTTCGTATAGGAATCCACGAAGAAACAATACAATTGGTTAAGATGCACAATGAGGGTCATATCCATACCATTTTGCATTTCTCGACAAATATAATAAGTTTTGCTATTTTAAGTGGTTATTCTATTCTGTGTAATGAAGACCTTGCCATTCTTAATTCTTGGGTTCGAGAATTTCTCTATAATTTAAGCGACACAATAAAAGCCTTTTCTATTCTTTTGTTAACTGATTTTTGTATTGGATTCCATTCGCCTCGTGGTTGGAAACTAATAATTTCTTTTGTCTACAAGGATTTTGGATTTTCTCATAATGATCAAATTCTATCTGTTCTTGTTTCTATTTTTCCAGTCATTCTAGATACCTTTTTTAAATATTGGATTTTCCATTATTTAAATCGTGTATCTCCCTCGCTTGTAGTGATTTATCATTCAATGAAAGACTAAAGAATGATTCACTAATATGAATCCAATGATAATCTTTCTTACTTCGTCCATAAACAAATCAGTCAAAATCTTAAGCACTCTTTCTCTTTTTATTCATCCAGGGGAGTATTCCTGTATTCCAGTAAAATAATAAAATAGTCTAATCGTGGATAGGAAACTATACTAGCAGCCTACCTAATTTATTGTATAAATGTATACATTTTTGGGATCAATGATTGGACCATGCAAAATAGAAATATCTTTTCTTGGGTAAAGGAGCAGATGACTCGATCCATGTCTCTATCGATCATGCTATTGATATATATAATAACTTGGGCATCGATTTCACATGCATATCCCATTTTTGCACAACAGAGTTATGAAAATCCACGAGAAGCAACCGGGCGTATTGTATGCGCCAATTGCCATTTAGCTAATAAGCCCGTGGATATTGAGGTTCCACAAGCAGTACTTCCTGATACTGTATTTGAAGCAGTTGTTAGAATCCCGTATGATATGCAACTGAAACAAGTTCTTTCTAATGGGAAAAAGGGGTCCTTGAATGTAGGGGCGGTTCTTATTTTACCGGATGGATTCGAACTAGCGCCTCCTGATCGTATTTCTCCCCAAATGAAAGAAAGGATGGGTAATCTGTCTTTTCAGATTTATCGCCCGACTCAAAAAAATATTCTTGTGATAGGACCTGTTCCTGGTCAGAAATATAGGGAAATCACCTTTCCTATTCTTTCACCGGACCCTGCTACTAAGAAAGATGTTTACTTCTTAAAATATCCTATATACGTTGGTGGGAACAGGGGAAGGGGGCAGATTTATCCCGATGGGAGTAAGAGTAACAATACAGTATATAATGCTACAACAGCAGGTATAGTAAGCAAAATAGTGCGTAAAGAAAAGGGGGGGTATGAAATAAACATAGTGGATGCATCTGACGGACACCAAGTCGTAGATATTGTACCTCCAGGACCAGAACTTCTTGTTTCTGAAGGTGAATCCATTAAGATTGATCAACCATTAACAAGT